TTTATTGGCAAAGAGGCGAAGAAATAGATTCATCATTCCATTCCAATCGATTCAAGAACGAGACAAAGAACTAATGCCCCCTTCCGGTATCTCGATTGAAATACCTATCAATGGTATTTTTCGTAGAAATAGTATTCTTGCTTATTTCGACGATCCTCAATACAGAAAAAAGAGTTCAGGAATTACTAAATATAGGACTATAGGAGTTCATTCCATTTTCAAAAAAGAGGATTTAATTGAGTATCGAGGAGTCAAAGAATTGAAGCCAAAATACGAAATGAAAGTAGATCGATTTTTTTTCATTCCTGAGGAAGTACATATTTTACCTGAATCTTCGTCCATAATGGTACGGAACAATAGTATCATTGGAGTAGATACACCAATCACTGTCAATATAAGAAGTCGAGTAGGCGGATTGGTTCGAGTAGAGAAGAAAAAAAAAAAGATTGAATTAAAAATATTTTCTGGGGATATCCATTTTCCTGGAGAGATAGATAAGATATCCCGACACAGTGGCATCTTGATACCACTCGGAACCGTAAAAAAAAAAAATTATACGGAATCAAAAAACTTGAAAAATTGGATCTATGTCCAGTGGATCACACCTACCAAGAAAAAGTATTTTGTTTTGGTTCGACCCGTAATTATATATGAAATAGCGGACGGTATAAATTTAGTAAAACTTTTCCCCCAGGATCTGTTGCCGGAAAGGGAGAATCTGGAACTTAAAGTTGTCAATTATATTCTTTATGGCAATGGAAAACCAATTCAGGGAATTTCTGACACAAGCATTCAATTAGTTCGGACTTGTTTAGTCTTGAATTGGGATCGAGACAAAAAAAGTTCTTCTATCGAAGAGACCCGCGCTTCCTTTGTTGAAGTAAGTACAAATGGCTTGATTCGAGATTTCCTAAGAATTGACTTAGTGAAATCCCATATTTCGTATATCAGAAAAAGGAATGATCTGTCCGGTTCAAGATTGATCGTTGATAATGAGTCAGATCGCACCAATATCAATCCATTTTATTCTATTTATTCCAAGACAAAGATTCAACAATCACTTAGCCAAAATCGCGGAACTATTCGTATGTTGTTGAATAGAAATAAGGAATGCCGATCTTTGATAATTTTGTCATCGGCTAATTGTTTTCAAATGGGCCCATTCAACGATGTAAAATATCACAATGTGATAAAAGAATCAATTAAAAGAGATCCTCTAATTCCAATTAGGAATTCGTTAGGCCCTTTAGGAATAGCCCTTCAAGTTGCAAAGTTTTATTCATTTTACCGTTTAATAACTCATAATCAGATCTCGATAACTAAATATTTGCAACTTGACAATTTAAAGGAAACTTTTCAAGTATTTAAATATTATTTAATGGACGAAAACGGGAGAATTTATAAGCCCGATCTATGCAGTAACATCGTTTTGAATCCATTCCATTTTAATTGGCATTTTCTCCATCATAATTATCATCATAATTATTGTGAAAAAACATTTACAATAATTAACCTTGGGCAATTTCTTTGTGAAAATGTATGTATAGCTAAAAATGGACCACACCTAAAATCGGGTCAAGTTCTAATTGTTCAAATTGATTCTGTAGTAATAAGATCGGCTAACCCTTATTTGGCGACTCCAGGAGCAACTGTTCATGGCCATTATGGAGAAATGTTTTATGAAGGAGATATATTAGTTACATTTATATATGAAAAATCGAGATCTGGTGATATAACACAGGGTCTTCCAAAAGTGGAACAGGTATTAGAAGTGCGTTCGATTGATTCAATATCGATGAACCTAGAAAAGAGAGTTGAGGGTTGGAACGAGCGTATAACAAGAATTCTTGGCATTCCCTGGGGATTCTTGATTGGTGCTGAGCTAACTATAGTGCAAAGTCGTATTTCTTTGGTTAATAAGATCCAAAAGGTTTATCGATCCCAGGGGGTGCAGATCCATAATAGACATATAGAAATTATTGTGCGTCAAATAACATCAAAAGTCTTGGTTTCAGAAGATGGAATGTCTAATGTTTTTTCACCCGGCGAACTAATTGGATTGTTGCGAGCTGAACGAACGGGACGTGCTTTGGAAGAAGCGATCTGTTACCGAGCCCTATTATTAGGAATAACGAAAACATCTCTGAATACTCAAAGTTTTATATCCGAAGCGAGTTTTCAAGAAACTGCTAGAGTTTTAGCAAAAGCTGCTCTCCGGGGTCGTATCGATTGGTTGAAAGGTCTGAAAGAGAACGTTGTTTTAGGGGGGACGATACCCGTTGGTACCGGATTCAAAAGATTAATGCACCGTTCAAGGCCAAGGCAACATAACAAGATTACCTTGGAAACAAAAAAAAATTTCGAGGGAGAAATGAGAGATATTTTGTTCCACCACAGAGAATTATTTGATTTTTTCATTTCAAAGAATTTATGTGATACATCAAAGCAATCATTTCGAGGATTTAATCATTCCTAAGAGCGGATTCATCCCTTTCAACGC